ATTCGAAATATACCATTTTCAAGTGATTCAGTGATTAAACCTTGGTAAGTCGATTTTTTTTTTCTTTCATTCTATATACCCATCCCTTTTTTCAAAAAAAAAAACTGAAGTTTTAAGTTAGGGAGTTCCTTATCCGCGGATACCAGAAAGATTACCATATATAACACAAAATTTCTCCCCCTATTCTTTCTAATCGAGTCTCTCGGTCTGTCATTATACCTCGAGAAGTGGAAAGAATTACAATCCCCATCCCTCCTAAAATCCTAGGAATTTTGTGATAGTGGGAATAGATTCGTAGGCCGGGTCGACTAATACGTTTTAAAATAGTTCTATATGGGCCTTTCCTATTTCTTCTATGTCGCAGCGTTGAAACCAAGAAATTTTTATGACTTTCTCGATGTGTTCTTACATTTTCAATAAAGCCTTCTTGTAGAAGTATTTTCACAATGGTTTCGGTAATTTTCGTAGATGCAACTCGAACCGTTCTCTTTTTATCCATGTCAGCATTCCGTATAGCCGTTATTAGGTCTGCAATAGTATCCTTGCCCATGACTCAAATTATTAGTGCCTCCGAATTTTCATCTAATCAACATGTTCTACTTTCTTTTTTTTTTTTAAGGTATATGCGTGAAACACAATCTACTAATCAATTCTACAAAGTCAAGTCATTTTCGTTGAATCTTTTTCAGATACCCTACTAAATCATAGTCTCATCTAGTAGTAATAGTAGGTATTTATAATACTTCAGGAGCTAATGAAACTATTTTCGTAAAATTCAACTGTCTCAATTCCCGAGCGATCGCACCAAAAACTCGAGTTCCTTTTGGATTTCCTTCTTTGTCAATGACAACTGCCGCATTGTCATCATATTTTATTATCATACCGTTGTCACGTTTGAGTTCTTTACATGTACGGACAATTACAGCTCTGATCACTTCTGATCTTTGTAGAGACGTGTGGGGAACTGCTTCTTTGATTACAGCAACAACAACGTCACCGATATGAGCATATCGTCGATTACTAGCTCCTATGATTCGAATACACATTAATTCTCTAGCCCCGCTGTTGTCTGCTACATTTAAATGGGTTTGAGTTTGAATCATTTTTTTTCTTTGCCCTTTGCATGAAAAAAAAGGAAGAAATATTTTTTGTTCATAAAAAAAGTAAAAAACCTAAGTTGTTTTTTCATCACGAAGGTCCCTTTATTTTGGTTACACATTCCGATCCCGCAATAATGAATTGTGTTTGTATAGGCATTTTGGACGCAGCTATTGTAATCGCTTCTCTGGCTACCATTTCTGATATTCCGCCCATTTCATAAAGTATTTGACCTGGTTTAACAACAGATACCCAAAATTCGGGAGAGCCTTTCCCCGAACCCATGCGTGTTTCGGTGGGTCTTACTGTAACAGGTTTGTCGGGAAATATACGTATCCATATTTTTCCACCACGACGCGCATATCGTGTCATTGATTTTCGGCCCGCTTCTATTTGTCTAGATGTAATCCAAGCAGGTTCAAGTGCCTGAAGAGCGTATCTACCGAAACAAATACGATTGCCTCGAGAAGCTATTCCCTTCATTCTTCCTCTATGTTGTTTACGGAATCTGGTTCTTTTGGGGTTATAGTTGATGGTTCTTTCTCAATGCCATCTCTACTGCAGAACCGGACATGAGAGTTTCTTCTCATCCAGCTCCTCGCGAATGAAACGAGAAAAAAAAAAAAAATTACCAAAAATTCTTGATACCAGAGTCTGCCCATATCATTTAGCTTTCGCCGAGCTCATAAGAAGAGAGACGGCTTGAATAGTTGGCTCGTCAATCTAGCTTAGGAATAGCAAAATGTGAACCAAAGCTATGCGGGGCTAATGATTAGGAAATCTGGGGATTTTTTGACTCTCACGTAGAAATTGTTATACCCTGCTTGTCTATGTATAGAAAATTCGAAGTTGATTTCTATTGAAATGAAATATTTTTTTTGTGTTTTTTATTAAAGTATAATGCAAAAAAGAAAATTGATTGAGGAAATCGGCCCAAAACTTAGCAATAATTCCAATAATCTTTCGCGGGCGAATATTGACTCTTTTAATCTATTATATCTTTTATTCGTAGGGTCATCCCATGACCTCTCAGAATAAATGAATTGATTCTTGGTTCGTTCCGCCATCCCACCCAATGAATCATTAGGATTCGTTTTCAATAGAATCCTTTGGAGTCACAGGTTCTGTCGTTCCCACCGCTTCTCAATTAATGGCTAGGTCCAAACTTTGCAATAGAGCTTCTAATTTCATTTGTTCCTGAGCCAATCTCCTCAGTCTTTATTGACTCGGGGCTCTTTTTTTTTTTCTTATGAATTAGATGCATGCATCTAATCTAATTACTAATTCTGGACGAATCTATATCTATGCTTTATTACATTGCCTTTTTTTTTATGAGATGATTCATAGACCATACATCATATTGGAATTATATATCATTAATATTTTCTTTTTTTTTTTTTTTTCTCTCACCCTTCCATATTATCCGTATCCCTTTTTGCTTTACAACTTTCTGATCTGATTGATTTCTTTTTGTATCTTATGTCAAAAATATTTTTTTTTTTCAGTTGCTACAACGATATGATCGATTCATCATATAGTGACTGGTTCCTTAGATCCAGATAATAGGAAGCAATGGGTTGGTTATTATATTAGTTCTATAATTATTAGTTGATACTACGGGCTAGTCCCCCTTTTAATCCTAACCTAAATCTCAAAAAAAACCAACGAGTCACACACTAAGCATAGCAATTCTACCAAAAATTCAATCAATTTTTTATTCAAAACTCCTTTAGAATTCAAATTAGACTCGAAGAATTCTAATTTCTCTGTTTTTTTTTTATTGAACGAAAAAATAACAAACTCCTTCATTATTTTTGTGTTCCATTCTTTCTTTCATTTCCAGATAGATTGGATAGAAGGTAAAGATAATCAAAGGGCCATTACCGCTCGTCTGTAAATATCCAAATTTTGATGCCCAGTGCTCCATAAATAGTTCGAACTGTATAGGAACAATAGTCAATTTTCGCTCGAATGGTTTGCAGGGGAACCCTACCTTTTCTAATCCATTCGACACGTGCAATTTCGTTTCCTTCAATACGTCCTGCGATTTGGATTTGAATTCCCTTTGTCCCTGTTTTTTCAGTTAATTCAATAGCCTTTTGTATGGCCTTTCGAAAAGGAACTCTATTCTTTAATTGTTCGGCTAGATATTCTGCAAGAATTTTAGGGTGTCCATAAGGTTCTTTAATTCTTATTATTGCAATGTTAACTTTTCGGTTTAGAGAATTGAGAGAGTTACATATTGTTTGTACATTGCTCTGTAATTCTTTAATTGCTTGAGATTTCTCCTCTTTTAATAAGTTTGGGAATCCCATATATATAATGACCTGGATCAGGTCGATGCCTTTTTGAATCTCTATACGTCCAATTCCCTCGACACCGGCGGATATTCTCATATTTTCTTGTAAAAAATTCTGAATATAATCCCGTATTTTTTTATCTTCCTGGAGTCCCTCAAAATAATATTTTGGTTGTTCAAACCAAAGGGAATGATGGCTTTGGCTTGTACCAAGCCTGAAACCTAGTGGATTTATTTTTTGTCCCATATGGCCTCGCGCTTGCTATTAGCCCATATCATTCTGTCCTGATTTATCATATTGTATAGCATATAGTGATACCTCTCTTGAATATCTATAAACAGCTCTTTATATATCCATCCCCCTTTTTTTGACCATATGGCAAACTTTCTCTCTTTGGATATATCTTGCAATACAATAGTTATATGGCAGGTAGGCCTTTTTATCGGATAACTATGTCCTTTAGCTCGAGGTTTTAACTTTTTCACAATAGTACCCTCGTTCACTTCGGCTTGACTAATAATTAAAGACGTTTTGTTGAAACCCCGATTGTGAGCAGCATTTGCTGCAGCGGAAGAAACTAATTGAAAAATCGGATAACGTGCTCGATACGGCATGAGTTCTAGTATCATAAGTGTTTCGTCATAGAGGCGCCCCCGAATCTGATCAATTACTCTTCGCGCTTTGTGAGCAGACATAGGTATATGTTGACCTAAGGCGTATACTTCTACCTCTGGTTCTATCTTTATCATAAGGTTCACCTCTCATCAATAAAGGATGAGCACCTATATTCACTTTATTAACATTAACGACGAGATTTTTTATCACTTCTCGTATGCCCCCGGAAAGTCAGAGTAGGTGCGAATTCTCCCAATTTGTGACCTACCATACTATCTGTTATATAAATAGGCAAATGCTCTTTTCCATTATGAATAGCAATTGTATGGCCGATCATTATGGGTATAATGGTAGATGCCCGGGACCAAGTTATGATTATTTCTTTTTCTGCCCTTATGTTGAGCTTCTCAATTTTTCTCAATAAATGATTAGCTACAAAAGGATTTTTTTTTAGTGAACGTGTCACGGCTACTTACTCCTATCTTTTTTTTTGTAAAGACTTTATTTTATTTTGTAAGGACAAAGAGACCTATTTGATTTTCAATTTTGATTTTCAATGTTCTCCTATTTACTACGGCGACGAAGAATCAAACTATCACTATATCTATTCCTTTTTCTACTTCTTCTTCCAAGCGCAGGATAACCCCACGGGGTTGTGGGTTTTTTTCTACCAATCGGGGCCCTCCCTTCCCCACCCCCGTGGGGATGGTCTACGGGGTTCATAACGACCCCTCTTACTACAGGACGCTTGCCTAGCCAACGCTTAGATCCGGCTCTACCTAATTTTTTCTGGTTCACCCCAACATTACCCACTTGTCCGACTGTTGCTGAACAGTTTTTGGATATCAAACGAACCTCTCCAGATGGTAATTTTAGTGTGGCTGATTTACCCTCTTTTGCTATCAGTTTCGCTACAGCACCCGCAGCTCGCGCTAATTGTCCCCCCTTTCCAAGTGTGATTTCGATGTTATGTATGGCCGTGCCTAAGGGCATATCGGTTGAAGTAGATTCTTCCTATTGATCAATCAAAATCCCTTCCCAAACTGTACAAGCCTCTTCCAAAGCATACGGCTTTCTGGATGTATGTGATGATATCTAGGTAGATGGATCCTATCTTATATAAATCGTATGATGAAGTACCATAGGAGTTGAGATAAAGGAGTCCAAAAATCTGCCGAATCGAATCACTCATGTTATGATCTTCTACATCCTAGGTCTCTCTGTTCCTTCATCTGGCTTATGTTTTTCATGTAGCACTCAGACCGAATGACTCTATCAAATTACGTCAAAACTTTCACATATTTCAGGTAACGTAGGAGACATCTCTACTTTTCCCCCGGGGGTCGAATTCTCAATGCTTGGCTTTCAATTCGCCTCTGACCATCAAATGAAATGTGAATAACTCGTCCTCCTCTCTTTGAAACAAGGGGCGCTTCCGGTTCTGTCGGTGCTTCAAACAATTATGTTTTCTCCATATTACCATATCTCTAGAGTCAATAATTTTCTATAAGGAACTACTGAACTCAATCACTTGCTGTTGTTACTCTTCAGTTTTCTGTTGAGGTCTATCCCGTAGAGGTACTCAATTTGGGTGGGTGATCGATTTCTAGGTTTCGTCGTAAACCTAATTGGTTACTTCCAATTACGTAAATTAATAGTTCAAACCGCACTCAAAGGTAGGGCATTTCCCATTGAGATAGGAACTTCTGTACCAGAAAGAATGGTATCCCCAATTAGAGCCCCCCTGGGATGTAAAATATATCTCTTCTCACCATCCCCATAGTGTATGAGACAAATGTATGCATTTCGATTAGGGTCGTATTCTATGGTTACGATTCTACCAGATATGTCTTTTTTATTTCGTTGAAAATCTATTTTACGGTATAGACGTTTATGACCTCCCCCTCTATGCCTTGAGGTAATGATTCCTCTGGCATTACGACCTTTACCACAACGACGCTGTCCAGAGATCAAATTGTTTCGTGGATTGGATTTCACTTGAATTCCAACAGTTGCATTTCGCGTGTTCGGGGTAGAAGTTTTATATAAATGTATCGCCGTGTTATGAAGTATTTTGAGTGAAATTCATTTCTTTTCTTTCTAAGCTAATAGATGGAATAGAATAACCCGCTTGAAGCGTAATAATCATACGTTTGTAATGCATTTTATGCCCTCTAAGGGGTCTCCTTCTTCGACTCTTTCCCGGGATTCGATGACTATTCATAGCTATTACCTTGACACCAAAAAAGAGTTCGACCCAACGCTTTATTTCTGTCCTAGTTGACTTTGATTCGACATTAGAAGTATATTGATTCTTCCTCAATAACCGAACAGTTTTTTCTGTAAATACTGCATATTTCATTTTATCCATAAATCTATTTTCTTCCCTATGAGTTCCAGTTTCGATAAGAATTCTCCCTCTAACTGTTTCTATACTTATGATATGAATATACCATACATAACACATAACGAATTGGTATGGATGATGAGATTCCATTGATACAAAGCCAATTCCAATAGACGTATTGAACATTCCCGTTGTCGTGCATCCAGCAGGAATTGAACCCGCAAATTTGCCAATTATGAGTTGGGCGCTTTAACCATTCAGCCATGGATGCATAAGGGGGATTATCATAGAATAAAGAAAGAAATATTGTAAAAGAAATATCATAAAGAAATATCATAGAAGAAAGAACTATCGTATCGGAGATTACCTAAAGAAATGGAAACCTATTTTCTTTTACTTTATATTCAATATTTATAATGGGGAGGCACTCAAAATGAAGCATAAAATTTCACAACAAGATCCATTTCAACCCTGGATCTTCGAATTGAGAGAGATGTTAAGAGAGGTCAAGAACTCTCACGATTTGTTAGATTCGTGGACCCAAGTCGATTCAGTTAGAACTATCGTTTCTATTTTTTTCGAGCAAGAACGTTTTATGAAACTCTTCGACCCCCTAATTTGGAGGAGTTTACTCTCACGCGATTCACAGGGGTCAAGAAGCAATCGGTATTTCACGATCAAAGGGGCAGTACTGACGATCAAGGGTCTAGTCAAAGGTGCAGTATTGACGACCAAAGGTCTAGTACTGCTTGTAGTAGTGGTCCTTCTCTATCGCATGCATAATCGAGAAATGGTCGAAAGAAAAAATCTATATTTGATGGGGCTTCTGCCTAGGAATTCCTTTGGACCCAGAAATGCTCCATTGGAAAAATCTTTTGGGTCTATCAATAGGTTGATTGTTTCGCTCCTGTATCTTCCAAAAGGGAAAAAGATCTCTGAGAGTTGTTTCATGGATCCGAAAGAGAGTACTTGGGTTCTCCCAATAACTAAAACGAAAAAGTGTATCATGCCTGAATCTAACTGGGGTTCGCGGTGGTGGAGGAACCGGGTCGGAAAAAAGAGGGATTCTATTTGTAAGATATCTAATGAAACCCTGGCTGTAATTGAGATCTCATTCAAAGAGAAAGATATCAAATATCTGGAGTCTTCTTTTGTTTCCTATACGGATGATCGGATCCGCAAGGACCATGATTGGGAATTGTTTGATCGTCTTTCTCCGAGAAATAAGCGAAACATAATCAACTTGAATTCGGGACAGCTATTTGAAATCTTAGTGAAACACTGGATTTGTTATCTTATGTCTTCTTTTCGTGAAAAAAGACCAATTGAAGTGGAGGGTTTCTTCAAACAACAAGGAGCTGGGTCAACTATTCAATCAAATGATATTGAGCATCTTTCCCATCTCTTCTCGAGAAACAAGTGTGGTATTTCTTTGCTGCAAAATTGTATTCAATTTCATATGTGGCAATTCCGCCAAGATCTCTTCGTTAGTTGGAAGAAGAATCCGCACGAATCAGATTTCTTTAGGAAGGTGTCGAGAGAGAATTGGATTTGCTTAGACAATGTGTGGTTGATAAACAAGGATCGGTTTTTTCGCTTGTTTAGCAAGGTATGGAATGTATCGTCAAATATGCAATATGATTCCACAAGATCTAATTTCGTTCAAGTAAGGGATTCTAGCCAATTGAAAGGATCTTTTGATCAATCCATAGATCATTTCGATTCCATTCGTAATAAGGATTCGGAATATCACACATGGATCAATCAAAGAGAGATTCAAAAAGAAGGGTCGATTCTTTGGGATCCTTCCTTTCTTCAAACGGAAGGAGCAGAGATAGAATCAGACCGATTCCCGAAAAGCCTTTCTGGAGATTCCTCAATGTCCCGGCTATTCACGGAACGTGAGAAGCAGATGAATAATCATCCGCTTCCGGAAGAAATCGAAGAATTTCTTGGGAATCCTACAAGATCAATTCGTTCTTTTTTCTCTGACAGATGGTCAGAACTTCATCTGGGTTCGAATCCTACTAAGAGGTCCACCAGAGATCAGAAATTATTGAAGAAACAACAAGATCTTTCTTTTGTCCCATCCCGGCGATCGGAAAAAAAAGAAATCATTGATATATTCAAGATAATTGCGTATTTACAAAATACCGTCACAATTCATCCTATTGCATCAAATCCGGGATGTGATAGGGTTCCGAAGGATGAACCGGATATGGGCAGTTCCAACAAGATTTCATTCTTGAACCAAAATCCATTTTTTGATTTATTTCATCTATTCCATGACCGGAAGAGGGGAGGATACGTGGGGCGCCACGATTTTGAATCAGAAGAGAGATTTCAAGGAGTGGCAGATCTATTCACTCTATCAATAACCGAGCCGGATCTGGTGTATCATAAGGGTTTTGCCTTTTCTATTGATTCCTGCGGATTGGATCAAAAAAAATTCTTGAACGAGGTATTCAACTCCAGGGATGAATCGACAAAGAAATCTTTATTGGTTCTACCTCCTATGTTTTCTGAAGAAAATGAATCTTTTTATCGAAGGATCAGAAAAAAAGGGGTCCAGATCTCCTGCGGGAATGCTTTGGAAGATCCAAAACCAAAAAGAGTGGTATTTGCTATCAACACCATACTGAAGGCATTCAATCAACATAGATTGATCCAAAATCTGATTCCAATCCAATATAGCATCCATGGGTACATAAGAAATGTATCAAATCGATTCTTTTTAATGAATAGATCCGATTGCAACTTCGAATACGGAATTCAAAGGGATCAAATAGGAAATGATACTCTGAATCAGAGAACTCAAAGGAAATTTACGATCAACCAACATTTATCGAATTTGAAAAAGAGTCATAAGAAATGGTTCGATCCTCTTATTTCTCGAAGCGAGAGATCCATGAATCGGGATCCTGATGCATATAGATACAAATGGTCCAATGGGAGCAAGAGTTTCCAGGAGGATTTGGAACATTTCGTTTCTGAGCAGAAGAACCGTTTTCAAGTAGTCTTCGATCGATTAGGTATTAATCAATATTTGATTGATTGGTCTGAGGTTATCGAAAAAATTGATTGGTCGGAGGTTATCAAAAAAAAAATTGATTGGTCTGAGGTTATCGAAAAAATTGATTGGTATTGGTCGGAATTTTTCGACAAAAAAGATCCTTCTAAGTCACTTCGTTTCCTTTTGTCGAAGTTACTTCCCCTTTTGTCCTATTTGTCCAATTTGTCCAAGTCGCTTCTTTTCTTTTTGTTTAGGTCACTTCCTTTTTTCTTTGTGAGTATCGGGAATAGCCCCATTCATAGGTCCGAGATCCACATCTATGAGTTGAAGGGTCCAACTGATCAACGCTTCAATCAGTTGTTAGAATCAATAGGTCTTCAAATCGTTCATTTGAATAAATTGAAACCCTTCTTATTGGATGATCATGATACTTCCCAAAAATCGAAATTCTTGATCAATGGAGGAAGAGTATCACCGTTTTTGTTCAATAAGATACCGAAGTGGATGATTGACTCATTCCATACTAGAAAAAATCGCAGGAAATCTTTTGAGAAGACCGATTCCTATTTCTCAATGATATCCCACGATCGAGACAATTGGCTGAATCCCGTGAAACCATTTCATAGAAGTTCATTGATATCCTCTTTTTATAAAGCAAATCGACTTCGATTCTTGAATAATCCACATCACTTCTGGTTCTATTGTAACAAAGGATTCCCTTTTTATGTGGAAAGGACCCCTATCAATAATTATGATCTTACGTATGGACAATTCCTCAATATCTTTTTCATTCGCAACAAAATATTTTCTTTGCACGTCGGTAAAAAAAAAGATGTTTTTTTGGAAAAAGATACTATTTCACCGATCGAGTCACAGGTATCTAAGATATGCATACCTAAGAATTTTCCGCCGAGTGGTGCCGAACCGGATAACTTGGACAAATCTTTTCATTTTCCAATTCGATCCGCTCCATTCGTTCGTAGAGCTCTTTACTCGATCGCAGACATTTTTGGAACACCTCTAAGAGAGGGACAATTAGTCAATTTTGAAAGAATTTATTGTCAAGCTCTTTCAGATATGAATCCATCTGATTCAGAAGGGAAGAACTTGCATCAGTTTCTCAATTTCAATTCAAAGATGGGTTTGATTGACTCTGAGAAATATTTATTACCATCCGAAAAGAGGAAAAAACGGAGTCTTTATCTAAATAAATGCGTTGAGGAAGGGCAGATGTATAGAACCTATAGTGCTTTTTCAACTCTCTCAAATATGTTTCAAACATATATGCCATGGTTCTTTACTTCGACAGGGTACAAATATCTCAATTTCATTCTTTTAGATACTTTCAAAAAAGTATATAATTCAGACCTATTGAGGATAGCGATACTAAGTAGCAGTCAAAAATTGTTATCCCTTTTTGAAGATATTATAGATAGATTAGATATAGATATATCATGGCCAATTCTTCAGAACAAATTGCGGGAGATTCTTCTTCCACAAAGGAATCTGATAAGCGAGATTTCGAGTAAGTGTTTACATAATCTTCTTCTGTCCGAAGAAATGCTTCGTCGAGATAATGAGTCACCCGTTTCATTGATATGGGAATTTCCGGGATCACCAAATGTTCGGGAGTTGCTCTATTCAATCCTTTTCCTTCTTCTTGTTGCTGGATATATCGTTCGTAGACATCTTCTCGTTGTTTCCCGAGCCTCTAGGGAGTTACAGACAGAGTTGGAAAAGATCAAATCTTTGATGATTCCATCATACATGATTGAGTTGCGAAAACTTCTGGATAGGTATCCTACATCTGAACTGAATTCTTTCTGGTTAAAGAATCTCTTTCTAGCTGCTTTAGGATATTTTCTAGAAGAAATACGGGCTTTTGGCGGCAAGATGCTATCGGGTGGTGGTCCCGCTTATGGGGTCAAATCAATACCTTCTAAGAAGAAATATTGGAATATCAATCTCATTGATATCATCGATTTCCTAAGTATCATACCCAATCCCATCAATCGAATCACTTTTTCGAGAAATACGAGACATCTAAGTCGTACAAGTAAAGAGATCTATTCATTACTAAGAAAAAGAAAAAATGTGAACAGTGGTTGGATTGATGATAAGATCGAATCCTGGGTCGCGAATACTGATTCGATTGATGATGCCGAAAGAGAATTCTTGGTTCAGTTCTCCATCTTAAGGAAAGAAAAAAGGATTGATAAAATTCTATGGAGTCTGACTGATAGTGATCATTTATCAAAGAATGGTTCTAGTTATCAAATGATTGAACAACCAGGATCGGTTTACTTACGATACTTAGTTGACATTCATAAAAAGTATCTAATGAATTATGAGTTTCATAGACCCTCTTTAGCAGAAAGACGAGTATTCCTTGCGCATTATCAGACAATCACTTATTCACAAACCTCGTTTGGGGCTAATAGTTTTCATTTCCCATCTCATGGAAAACCCTTTTCACTCCGCTTAGGCCTATCCCCCTCTAGGGGTATTTTAGTGATAGGTTCTATAGGAACTGGACGATCCTATTTGGTCAAATACCTAGCGACAAACTCCTATCTTCCTTTCATTACAGTAGTTCCGAACAAGTTCCTGGATGAAAGGCCTCAATTTTTTGAGGATATTTATGATGATAGTGATGGTGAGGATATTTTTGATAATAGTGGTGCTCATCATACTCATCATAGTGAGGATATTGAGGATATTGATGATAGTGAGGATAGTGAGGATATTGATGGGGAGCTGCTAACTATGACGAATGAGGAGGTGGATATGGTAGACCGCTTTTATATCACCTTTCAACTCGAATTAGCAAAAGCAATGTCTCCTTGCATACTATGGATTCCAAACATTCATGATCTGTCTCTGGATGCGTCGAATTACTTATCCCTCGGTCTATTAGTGAACCATCTCTCCAGGGATTGTGAAAGATCCTCCAATAGCAATATTCTTGTTATTGCGTCGACTCATATTCCCAAAAAAGTGGATCCCGGTCTAATAGCTGCGAATAAATTCAATACGTGCATTAAGATACGAAGGCTTCTTATTCCACAACAACGAAAGCACTTTTTCACTCTTTCATATACTCGGGGATTTCCTTTGGAAAAGAAAA